TTCTATTCTGTTTACTGAATCACATGAAATTTTATCCAACTCCATATTTGGAATGAAATGTATGAACTACGTTTGAACGGAGGAATAAAGAGAATTTTCTACTTAAATTGGAAGTTGCAACAGATCAAAATGGAAAGGAATTGATAAAACAGTCCTAGAAACAGAATTCTGTCACTTAGACTTATTAAAGTTAAAGTCATAAGGTTTTGTATATAATAGCAAAACAAAAAGGATTTCAATTATACCATTATTATGATATTACATATTCGAATTTGAGAAAAATAAAAGGATTCGGTATTTGGGAGATAAATACAAAGACAGAAAAATCAGAAACAACATAGGATCCATTTTTTTAGCACTTAACCGTCTTTATGTTAGAGATTTCGTTATTCAAAAAAAAACGATTCGCAGAGAAGAGAAATATTTCTACTTTACTGATTTTTGAATAGAATATGATTTGAAGTGTATAAGAAGGGTTGCACTTATTAAACACGTATGCGGATAGCTATAATATCCGACTTCTCTTTTATTGCTGGTTCTATTCGGGACAGTCCGGGTCGTGTTCTATCAAAAGAGAATTTCTATTTAATGCAAAATTGAAGTGAAGTAGGATAATTTTATGATAATTACCTATAGACAATATATCTAAATAATAGATATCTGTGTAACAATTTATGTTCTGGGGTTTACATATACTGATATGTTTTGTTATAATTGAAATTGAGAAGGATTTTTTGATTGAAAAAATAAATACTGATTAGTTCTGTCTCAATTTGTATTTTCTTATGTCATTAGGAAAACACAATTTGCGATTCAAATCCCAGAATCGTCATTAATTCGAACTAAGCAGTCAATAGTTAATGGTTCAAGTTTGTCGGCTGAAAATCCACATTTGATTTCTCAATAGAAAAGCCAGAGAATGTTTTTAGCATTGTGGATTTTCCAATACTATACAATCAATCGAAGGGATGGATAAAATCCAAAAAGGGTGTTTCTTTTAGGAAAAGGATTAAGGAAAACAGGAGTCAAAATCCAAATACAATAAAACTTCAGCAATCTGGGAAAATTTTCATCTATTTTGTATTATTTTGGCGGCATGGCCGAGTGGTAAGGCGGGGGACTGCAAATCCTTTTTCCCCAGTTCAAATCCGGGTGTCGCCTGATCAACAAAAAAACTCGAAATCTCTTCTTCTCTTCGGTTCCGCTTATAGAACTTGCAGAATTCTTCCCCGTTAGAAGCAGAGGAAACAGACTGTTAATGCTTTGTTGATTCTAAGCATGTGGTCTGAGGGTTTTCTAAACAAAAAAGAGTGTGAATGCTCGTTCGCATCTAGGATTCAAGGAAATATTCGAATCTACTGGTAGAGGGTCTATCAAGACTTCACGATTCCCTTCTATTACTAAGGGAGTGTCTAATGACTGGATCTTGAATCAGATTGTAGAGCCTGAATAGGAAATCTGATTCAATTAAGAGTTTTGGAAGGAGGTGCAATATACGACGGACTCGCGAGAATCTCCGAGTGCTCAGGTATCCAACCAATATTAGATTGGATTGATAATTGACTTTTATAGAAAAAGGGGCAAACAGAAAGAATTTCTTTGCGGCAACCCCTAGACAAGCCCCCTCTTTCAGAGCGATAATGGGGAAGGGGGGTACCGGATCAAATGGGGAAATAGAGGTCTGTAATAGATAGAGATTTCTGGTTTTTCGTGATTTCTCCCTTGTCTGTTTTTACTTACTAAGGTCAACAAAACAAAAAAAGAATAGGCCTTATTATTCTTATTCCTACATTTTCCCATTCCCTTCGGATCTTACTACGTATTTTGCTTGTGTTTAATCTTTCCCGATTCGAAATCATAATCGATTTATTGGATTGGTTTCTCGATAGTGTTCGGTCAGAATCCCTTTTTGACTCTGCGCCATGGATTCCACTATTATTAGGGAGGAATAATGGAAAAATTCCTTCGTATTTATAGAGATAGGGGACATAATTCACATGGATATAGTAAGTCTCGCTTGGGCTGCTTTAATGGTAGTCTTTACATTTTCCCTTTCACTCGTAGTGTGGGGAAGAAGTGGGCTCTAGAAGTACTACTAATTGAGTTGAGGAATCAAACCGTATCAATCGTTTTATAGATCGTTCTGCAACGCGTTTTGAACTATTTAAAATCAAAATCTCTGAATTTCGAATCCCATTGGACTCCAATGGAGTTATCTATGATATGAATCATACTCTTTCTCTCAAAGAGATATTTCAGTGATTCCCGTGTTTGTATTTCGAAAAGAAAGGGATTCCGATGATTGGAAATTTCTTCTAACCTAAAATTCTTCCGAAATTTTCTATTTCAATCAATGGAATGAGCTCTTACTATCTTTATAGATAGATACTGAGAAAGACTAGACTTTTTTTTATTTCTTTCCCTCTTTATTGTTCAAAGAAGAAGACGTTTTGTTAAGTGTATACGCACTTTCTATGAGAAATGATATAGAGATAGTGGT